AAAAAGTCCTGGCATAAGCTATTTTCCCAAAGGACTCCTCCTTAAGTATCGTAGCTGTTATAGCGTTTCACCATTGAGTTCGAAATGGATCAATGTGGTTCCACTATCCTTTAAACACCAAGACAATATTTTAAAGCTAAAAAATAGTTCAAGTCCTCGATCTATTAGTACATCTCAGCTTAATATATTACTACACTTCTACTTGATGCCTATTCAAACGGCTAGTCTTGCCGTGATCTTACTTGTTTTCACAATGAGAGTACTCATCTTGAGGTGGGCTTCCCACTTAGATGCTTTCAGCGGTTATCCTTTCCATGCGTGGCTACCCAGCGTTTACCATTGGTATGATAACTGGTACACCAGCGGCATGTTCTTCTCGGTCCTCTCGTACTAAAGAAGAATCCTCTCAATACTCTAACGCCTACACCGGATATGGACCGAACTGTCTCACGACGTTCTGAACCCAGCTCACGTACCGCTTTCATGGGCGAACAGCCCAACCCTTGGGACATACTACCGCCCCAGGATGCGATGAGCCGACATCGAGGTGCCAAACCTCCCCGTCGATGTGAACTCTTGGGGGAGATCAGCCTGTTATCCCTAGAGTAACTTTTATCCGTTGAGTGACGACTTTTCCACTCAATATCGCCAGATCACTAAGACCGACTTTCGTCTCTGTTCGACTTGTAAGTCTCACAGTCAAGCTTCCTTTTGCCTTTACACTCTTCGATCGATTTCTGACCGATCTGAGGAAACCTTTGTACGCCTCCGTTACCTTTTAGGAGGCGACCGCCCCAGTCAAACTGCCCGCCTGAAACTGTTCCCTGATCGGCTAACGATACAAGGTTAGAATTCTAGTTTTATAAGAGTGGTATCTCACTGATGGCTCAATTAATCCCGTAAGATTAACGTCCTAGCCTCCCACCTATGCTGCGCAAATAAAACCCGAAACCAATTTCAAGTTACAGTAAAGCTTCATAGGGTCTTTCTGTCCAGGTGCAGGTAGTCCGCATCTTCACAGACAAGTCTATTTCACCGAGTCTCTCTCTGAGACAGTGTCCAAATCGTTACGCCTTTCGTGCGGGTCGGAACTTACCCGACAAGGAATTTCGCTACCTTAGGACCGTTATAGTTACGGCCGCCGTTCACCGGGGCTTCAGTTATTAGCGTCGTCATAAACTAACCAACTTCTTTAACCTTCCGGCACTGGGCAGGCGTCAGCCCCCATACGTTGTTTTACAACTTAGCGGAGACCTGTGTTTTTGGTAAACAGTCGCTTGGACCTTGTTATTGCAACCTAAAAGGTACCCCTTTTCCCGAAGTTACAGGGCTATTTTGCCGAGTTCCTTAGAGAGAGTTATCTCGCGCCCTTTGGTATACTCTACCAACCTACCTGTGTCGGTTTAGGGTACAGGTATTCTTTATTTATGACAGTGCAAGCTTTTCTTGGAAGTATAACATCAACTACTTCATATAACGCGCACGTTATTCCGTATTCATGACTTAGCTCAAAGTATTTTCTCTACTTCTCAACACCTTGTACATTTAAACCAATAACCATTAGTTGGCTAGTTTAGCTTTCTTCGTCCCTCGTTGCCAATAAAGAATAGTATAGGAATAAAACCTATTGTCCATCGACTACGCTTTTCAGCCTCGCCTTAGGTCCTGACTTACCCCCCGCGGACGAGCCTTCCGGAGGAAACCTTAGGTTTTCAGGGCATTGGATTCTCACCTATGTTTTCGCTACTCAAGCCGACATTCTCACTTCTGTTTCGTCCACGCCCGCTTACGCTAACGCTTCAATCTATAACAGAACGCTCCCCTACCGATATAATATATATATATATATTTTTTTTTTTAATATCTCACAGCTTCGGCAAATTACTTAGTCCCATTCATTTTTGGCGCAGGATTACTCGACCAGTGAGCTATTACGCACTCTTTAAAGGATTGCTGCTTCTAAGCAAACCTCCTGGTTGTCTAAGTCTTCCCACCTCCTTTATCACTTAGCAATTATTTAGGGGCCTTAGCTGGTGATCTGGGCTGTTTCCCTCTTGACAATGGAGCTTATCCCCCATAGTCTTACTGGTTAGCTATACACTTAGTATTCAGAGTTTGCGTCGATTTGGTACCGAATTACCAGCCCGCACCGAAACAGTGCTTTACCCCTAAGCTATAACACTAACCGCTGCGCCTAAACACATTTCGGGGAGAACCAGCTAGCTCCGAATTCGATTGGCATTTCACCCCTAACCACAACTCATCTGCTGATTTTTCAACATCAGTCAGTTCGGACCTCCACTTAGTATTACCGAAGCTTCATCCTGGTCATGGTTAGATCATCCGGGTTCGGGTCCGTAATTGGTGACATAACGCCCTATTCAGACTCGCTTTCACTATGGCTCCGGTATTTCTTACCTTAACCATGCCACCAAATACAAGTCGCCGGCTCATTCTTCAACAGGCACGCAGGCAGACGTTATAAGTCGTCCTTCTACTG